GAACTTAATCGGTGAATTTTCTGGAGAATCAACATCGAATTTCAATTTGAAAGGGCTTTTTTTATTTCCAGAACAAGGAAGAATTGATTCAAAAGATCAAGTAAAATTTTTCAAATTTTTATTCGATGCAGTTATAACTGATCCCAACGATCAAACAATTAGAAAAAAATCTATTGTAATAAAAGAAATCAGTAAAAAAATCCCTCGATGGTCATACAAATTAATCGACGATTTAGAACAACAGGAGAGAGAAAATGAAGAAGACATGGCGGAGGATCATCAGATTCGTTCAAGAAAAGCCAAACGTGTAGTGATTTTTACTGATAATCAACAGAATACCGATACTTATACTAATACCAAAGAGACTAATAATCCTGATCAAGCAGACGAAGTGGCTTTAATACGTTATTCGCAACAATCGGATTTTCGTCGAGACATAATCAAAGGCTCCATGCGCGCTCAAAGACGTAAAACTACTATTTTGGAACTATTTCAAGCAAATATACATTCCCCCCTTTTTTTGGACAGAATAGACAAACCACCCTTTTTTTCTTTTGATATCTCCGGACTGATGAAACTCATTTTTATAAATTGGATGGGGAAAAACACAGAATTTCAAATTTCGGATTATGCGAAGGAAGAGACAAAAGAAAGGGATAAAAAAGAGGAGGACAAAAACGAAGAGGACAAAAGAGAGGAGAAAACACGGATAGAAATAGCGGAAGCCTGGGATAGCATTGTATTTGCTCAAGTAATAAGGGGTTCCGTATTAGTAACTCAATCAATTCTTAGAAGATATGTTATATTACCTTCATTGATAATATCTAAAAATATCGGTCGTATGTTATTATTTCAATTTCCCGAGTGGTCCGAAGATTTAAAGGGTTGGAATAGAGAAATGCATGTTAAATGCACCTATAATGGTGTTCAATTATCAGAAACAGAATTTCCGAAAAACTGGTTAACAGACGGTATTCAGATAAAAATCCTATTTCCTTTCTGTCTGAAACCTTGGCACAGATCTAAGCTACGATCTCCTCATAGAGATCCAATGAAAAAGCAAGGGCAAAAGGATGATTTTTGTTTTTTAACAGTTTGGGGAATGGAAGCTGAACTACCTTTTGGTTCTCCCCGAAAACGACCTTCCTTTTTTGAACCTATTTTTAAAGAACTCGGAAAAAAAATTAGAAAATGGAAAAAGAATTGTTTTCTAGTTCTAAGAGTTTTAAAAGAAAGAACAAATGTGTTTCTAACGATCGCAAACGAAACAAAAGAATGGGTTATCAAAAGCATTCTATTTATAAAAACAAGAATAAAAGAACTCTCAAAAAAAAATCCAATTCTATTATTTGGATTGAGAGAAGTAGATGAATCGAGTGAAACTAAAAAAGAAAAAGATTTGATAATCAGTAATAATAATCAGATGATTCATGAATCGTCTATTCAAATTCGATCTATGGATTGGACAAATTATTCACTGACAGAAAAAAAAATGAAAGATCTGACTGATAGAACAAGCACAATCAGAAATCAAATAGAAAAAATTACAAAAGAAAAGACAAAGGAATTTCTAACTCCAGAGATAAATATTAGTCCTAACAAAAAAAGTAATAATGCTAAAAGATTAGAATCCCCCAAAAATATTTGGCAGATATTAAAAAGAAGAAATACTCGATTAATTCGTAAATGGCATTATTTTATACAATTTTTCATTGAAAAGATATACATAGATATCCTTCGATGTATCATTAATATTCCGAGGATCAATGCACAGCTTTTTCTTGAATCAACAAAAAAACTTATTGATAAATACATTTACAATAATGAAGCAAATCAAGAAAGAATTGATAAAACAAATAAAAATACAATTCGCTTTATAAAGTCACTTTCTAATATTCGAAATAGTAATAAGAATTTACAGATTTTTTGTGACTTATCCTCCTTGTCACAAGCATATGTGTTTTACAAATTATCACAAACCCAAGTTATTAACTTGTATAAGTTAAGATCTGTTCTTCAATATCACGGAACATCTCTTTTTCTTAAGAATGAAATAAAGGATTATTTTGGAACACAAGGAATATCTCATTCCGAATTAAGACATAAGAAACTTTTGAATTCTGGAATGAATCACTGGAAAAACTGGTTAAGGGGTCATTATCAATACGATTTATCTCAGATTAGATGGTCTAGATTAGTACCACAAAAATGGCGAAATAGAGTTAATCAACATTGTATGGCTCAAAATAAAGATTTAAACAAATGGGATTCATATGAAAAAGACCAATTCATTCATTACGAAAAAGAAAATGATTATGAAGTAGACTCATTACCAAATCAAAACGATAATTTTAAAAAACACTATAGATATGATCTTTTATCATATAAATCTATTAATTATCAAGATAAGAAGAACTTATCTATTTATGGATCGCCATTAAAAGTAAATAATAACCAAGAGATTTCTTATAATTACAACACACATAAACACAAATTATTTGATATGCTGGGCGATATCCTTATCCATAATTATCTAGGCGAAGCTGATATTATGGATATGGCGAAAAGCCCGGATAGAAAATATTTTGATTGTAGAATTCTCCATTTTTGTCTTAGAAAGAAGGTCGATATTGAGGCATGGATCAATATCGATACTGGTACCAACAGTAATAAAAACACTAAGACTAGTAATTATCAAATAATTGATAAAATTGATAAGAAAAGCCCTTTTTATCTCACAATTCATCAAGAAATCAAATCATCCAATCAAAAAAGATTTGATTGGATGGGAATGAATGAAGAAATACTAAGTCGTCCTATATCGAATTTGGAACTTTGGTTCTTCCCAGAATTTGTGCTACTTTATAATGCATATAAAATGAAACCATGGGTCATACCGATCAAATTACTTCTTTTAAATTTTACTGGAACTGAAAATGTTAGTGAAAATAAAAACATCAATATCAACAGAAAACAAAAACAAAAAAGGAATCCTTTTATATCATCGAATGAAAAAAAATCTCTTGAATTAGAGAATCGAAATCAAGAAGAAAAAGAACCCACAGTCCAAGGGGATCGTGGGTCAGTTCTCTCAAACCAAGAAAAAGGTGTTGAAGAAGATTATGCAGGATCAGACATAAAAAAACGTAAAAAGAAAAAGCAATACAAAAGCAATACGGAAGCAGAACTCGATTTCTTCCTAAAAAGATATTTGCTTTTTCAATTGAGATGGGATTCTTTTTTAAATAAAAAAATCATCAATAATATCAAGGTATATTGTCTCCTGCTTAGACTGATAAATCCAAGAGAAATTGCTATATCCTCTATTCAAAGGGGAGAAATGAGTCTGGATATAATGCTGATTCAGAAAGATTTAACTCTTACAGAATTGATGAAAAAGGGGATATTGATTATCGAACCAGTGCGTCTGTCTGTAAAAAATGATGGACAATTTATTATGTATCAAACCATAAGTATTTCATTGGTTCATAAGACTAAGTATCAAACTAATCAAAAATGCCAAGAAAAAAGATATGTTGATAAGAAGAATTTTGAGAAATCCATTGCAAGACATCAAAGGATAACTGGAAATAGCGACAAAAAGAATTATGATTTGCTTGTTCCTGAAAATATTTTATCGCCTAGAGGTCGTAGAGAATTGAGAATTCTAATTTGTTTCAATTCAAAGAATAGGAATGGTATAGACAGAAATCCAGTATTTTGCAATGTAAATAACGTAAAAAACTGTAGTCAATTTTTGGATGAGAGCAAAGATCTTGATAGAGATAAAAAGAAATTGATTAAATTGAAATTCTTCCTTTGGCCCAATTATCGATTAGAAGATTTAGCTTGTATGAATCGCTATTGGTTTGATACCAATAATGGCAGTCGTTTCAGTATGGTAAGGATACATATGTATCCATAATTCAAAATTATGGTGATGGGACATTTTTCCTATATATATCCTGTACCATATCTGGTATATGAAAGCAAACAGATGCACACATGCGTTGTCTTACATTCCATTCTGATACATGATACTAATTCAATGACGTATCAATTAGATCTATAAATGAATCAACAGAATTTTATTATTTTAGGTCTAAATTATTCTCTTAGGAGTTCATAACGAAATTTAGTATACCAGATTCAAATGGCTGGGATTATTATTACTGATCGGTAAAATTAATATCTTTAACAAAGAAAAGGGGGAGAAGATTTCATTTTATGGTAAAAAATCCATTCATCTCAGTTATTTCGCAAGAAGAAAACAGGGGATCTGTTGAATTTCAAGTATTCAGTTTCACCAATAAGATACGAAGACTGACTTCACATTTGGAATTCCATAGAAAAGACTATTTATCTCAGAGAGGTCTACGGAAAATTCTGGGAAAACGTCAACGGCTACTGGCTTATTTGTCAAAGAAAAATAGAGTACGTTATAAAGAATTAATTGTTCAGTTGGATATTCGAGAGCCAAAAACTCATTAATTTGAAGAGCTTTAATTATTTGATTTATTAGATCTTGAATTTTGATGAATTTCTTTTCGTTTTCAGCAATTGATGGAAGAATGAATCGAGGAAAAACCTATGAATGTACCAACTACAAGAAAAGACCTCATGATAGTAAATATGGGTCCTCACCATCCATCAATGCATGGTGTTCTTCGACTCATCATTACTCTAGATGGTGAAGATGTTATTGACTGTGAACCAATATTGGGTTATTTACACAGAGGAATGGAAAAAATTGCGGAAAATCGAACAATTATACAATATCTGCCTTATGTAACACGTTGGGATTATTTAGCTACTATGTTCACAGAAGCAATAACCGTAAATGCACCAGAACAGTTAGGAAATATTCAAGTACCTAAAAGAGCCAGCTATATCAGAGTAATTATGTTGGAGTTGAGTCGTATAGCTTCTCATTTGTTATGGCTTGGCCCTTTTATGGCAGATATTGGTGCACAGACCCCTTTCTTCTATATTTTCAGAGAAAGAGAATTAGTATATGATCTATTCGAAGCTGCCACCGGTATGAGAATGATGCATAATTATTTTCGTATCGGAGGAGTAGCTGCTGATCTACCTCATGGCTGGATAGATAAATGTTTGGATTTCTGCGATTATTTTTTAACAGGGGTTGCTGAATATCAAAAACTTATTACGCGGAATCCTATTTTTTTAGAACGAGTTGAGGGAGTAGGCATTATTGGTGGAGAGGAAGCAATAAATTGGGGTTTATCAGGACCAATGCTACGAGCTTCCGGAATCCAATGGGATCTTCGTAAAGTTGATCATTATGAGTGTTATGACGAATTTGATTGGGAAGTCCAATGGCAAAAAGAAGGAGATTCATTAGCTCGTTATTTAATACGAATCAATGAAATGACGGAATCCATAAAAATTATTCAACAGGCTTTGGAAGGAATTCCGGGAGGGCCCTATGAGAATTTAGAAATCCGATGCTTTGATAAAGTAAGGAATCCCGAATGGAATGATTTTGAATATCGATTCATTAGTAAAAAACCTTCTCCTACTTTTGAATTGTCGAAACAAGAACTTTATGTGAGAGTCGAAGCCCCAAAGGGGGAATTGGGAATTTTTCTGATAGGAGATCAAAGTGTTTTTCCTTGGAGATGGAAAATTCGCCCACCGGGTTTTATCAATTTGCAAATTCTTCCTCAGTTAGTTAAAAGAATGAAATTGGCTGATATTATGACGATACTAGGTAGTATAGATATCATTATGGGAGAAGTTGATCGTTGAAATGATAATTGATACAACAGAAGTACAAGATATCAATTCTTTTTCCAGATTGGAATCCTTAAAAGAGGTCTATGGGATCATATGGATGCTTATCCCTATTTTGACTCTTGTATTGGGAATCACAATAGGTGTGCTAGTAATTGTGTGGTTAGAAAGAGAAATATCCGCAGGGATACAACAACGTATTGGACCTGAATACGCCGGCCCTTTGGGAATTCTCCAAGCTCTAGCAGATGGGACAAAACTACTTTTCAAAGAGAATCTTTTTCCATCTAGAGGAGATACTCGTTTATTCAGTATCGGACCATCCATAGCAGTCATATCAATTCTACTAAGTTATTCGGTAATTCCTTTTGGCTATCACCTTGTTCTAGCCGATCTCAATATTGGTGTTTTTTTATGGATCGCCGTTTCAAGTATTGCTCCCATTGGACTTCTTATGTCAGGATATGGATCAAATAATAAATATTCCTTTTTAGGTGGTTTACGAGCTGCTGCTCAATCGATTAGTTATGAAATACCATTAACTCTATGTGTGTTATCAATATCTCTACGTGCGATTCGTTGAGACATAAACTTTTCCTTATTTCCTTTCTTTCTCCTTTCTTTCTAGGAAATAAGTTGAATGAGTTGAATAGATATCTTCATTTTTTTGTTCATCATTCGAGTTGATGAACTAAATCAGATAGTTATATGAGTGAAAGAAAACAGCTTATAAATTCGCAGTAAAAAGATTGAGTCTCATTTCCTATGTACAAGGGTTAAGCAGAAGTAAACATAAGCAGTAGAGACTGTTTACCCCAAGATTAGTTGACTGGTCATCATAGCTTGAAGCGGGTTCAAAAGATCAACTGTATGAGGTTTTCACTATCATTTGTATGTATTACCATACATGTATTACCATAACAGGGGATTGAGAAAAAATGAGTGGATGGTTAGGAACACAAAGGTACACAAAGGATTAGTAATGGAGATTATGTAAATTATCCAAAGGGACATTTCTGCATAAAAGGAATACTAATTGGGGCTTTAAGTTGGTAGAAATGATCAGGCAGTACTCCCCATCATTCCGATCCAGAGTATGCTCCTATCCACCAATTAAAGAAATAACTATCAGGAACGAAATAATCCTTTACTTTTTTTTTAAAGTCCCCTTTTGAGAAAGAAGAATAGCAACGAAAAAAAAAAATAGAAAGAATGCAATTACAATAAAAAAAAAGATCTTTTTTTTTTTTTTCTTTCTTTCCTATTCATAGAGATTGAATTCTTGTCATAACTAATGTAATGTCTAATTCTTTTTCGTAATCAAAAAAGATGGGTTGAAATATCTATGGATATTGAGTATTTTATTGAAGGATTAAGTTATTACTCAAAAAAGATAAATTGAAATTATTAAAGGATGAGATCCATTCAGAAGTGCTTTTTTATAGCAAACAGAATGCCATTGGTCTAATTTGGGACCTTTCGATTGATTTTGATTCTATCTATCCTACAAACCTATCAAGATAAATAATACCGACCTGGTCCTTAGATTTATTTGTGGTCCTCGAGGAGCCGTATGAGGTGAAAATCTCATGTACGGTTCTGTAATAGCGATGGGAACAGTGATGTTATCACCGACTATGATTATCTAACAGTTCAAGTACAGTTGATATAGTTGAGGCGCAGTCAAAATATGGTTTTTGGGGGTGGAATTTGTGGCGGCAACCTATAGGGTTTCTCATTTTT